GGAGTTAGCCGCACCCACGAATGATATAAATACTACTGTTGCTTTGGCTTTACTCACGTCAGTGGCATATTTCTATGCGGGTCTTACCAAAAAGGGATTGGGTTATTTCGGGAAATATATTCAACCAACCCCAATCCTTTTACCCATTAACATCTTAGAAGATTTCACAAAGCCTTTATCACTTAGTTTTCGACTTTTCGGAAATATATTAGCTGATGAATTAGTAGTTGTTGTTCTTGTTTCTTTAGTACCTTTAGTGGTTCCTATACCTGTCATGTTCCTTGGATTATTTACAAGTGGTATTCAAGCTCTGATTTTTGCAACTTTAGCCGCGGCTTATATAGGGGAATCCATGGAGGGCCATCATTGACTAGTTTTTGAAAGATTCTTTTTTAGCTTATCCCAAGGTAATGTATGCGTGGCTCAAAAAAAATCTAATCGAATTAGGAAATCTAAATATACAACTCACTATATACAATCTAGAGTAATAGTCAAAGATATTAGAGTAGAGAGTTGTAAAAAAAAGGGGGAAAGAGATCTAAAAGATCTTTTTCCTAAAATTCTTGGTTGATCCACTTATATTATACCATTCTCTCCTGAATAGATATTCATTTTATATTGCTGGTCGGCCAATCCTAATATTTCCTATTCGGAATCAGAATTTGAATAAGAATTCTTGTGGTTTACGAAGTGTGAGTAAAAAAAGAGGGGTGCTCTATAGAAGGATTCCCCTTTCAGTTGATTTTCTTCAGCGATTGACCAAAATAAAATTTTCAGAAATAATAAATTGCGTGAACTTAGATCAATCAAATAATGATATTTCTATCCACTGATTCGGCCTAAGCAATTTGTCTATTTAGATTGTATCCATGCGGGAGAATGATAAAGAAAGGGGAAGAAGTATTTACAAACAAAAAAGGGATTCATAAAAAATCGGGTGATTCGGATCGGAGAGGGAGGTTTTACTAGGTATATTATATGTAAAAAAGCGCTATGCTACTATAAGTCAACTTGTGAATTTAAGATGAATGAAGAGTTGGTTTACGTTATGGAAGAAAGACGTGTATAGGTGATTGATATTAAATATTGACTAGTTATATATGAACTAAAGAGATATTCAATTTGCCCTACTACTAGAAATTTCATGGCTATTCCAATAGAAGTCTTTCCGTATCCTCTGGGACTGGGAGTTCAATGAATAAACAGATGAAATCAAGAAAAAAAATCGAAGAATTCAAAGAATGGTTCGGAACAAAGAAACGGACGGACGAAAGTCGTACAGATTCGCAAAGATTTTGTCGATAGGAACTAAAAAAGAGATATCGAAGTAAAGTAGTTTTGATCCTTGAATAAGATTATTACTTCAATTTGAAGTTTGTAGTGACTTCGACTGGATGAATTGTAGCGATGTAATATTAAGTTAGAATTCATCGGCTGACTGTATCATTAACCGTTTTTTTTTGTATGAGGAACTTATCATGAATCCACTGATTTCTGCCGCTTCCGTTATTGCTGCTGGATTGGCTGTAGGGCTTGCTTCTATTGGACCTGGAGTTGGTCAAGGTACTGCTGCGGGCCAAGCTGTAGAAGGTATCGCGAGACAGCCTGAGGCGGAGGGAAAAATACGAGGTACTTTATTGCTTAGTCTAGCTTTTATGGAAGCTTTAACAATTTATGGCCTGGTTGTAGCATTAGCACTTTTATTTGCGAATCCTTTTGTTTAATCTTATAAATTCGAAAAAGCAATAACCCACGGAAAGGGCTGATTTGTGGATGAGGAATTAGCATACTCACTCGCTTTCATCCTTTCCGTTCGTAGTCTAAGGAACCCCCTTTTATATTTTTTAGGAAGGGTTTAAATAAATAAAAAATAAATAAAGAAGGGGGTAATTCACCATTTCTAAATCGAATCTTTTTTGGCTCGATTTAGAAATAGTAAAATATATATATATCAAATATATCAAAGGGGGGGGCAGGGCGATACAAAAAGAACTCTGTTCTTTTTTTTTTAGTCTATCTATAAGAGGAGATCATATGAAAAATGTAACCGATTCTTTCGTTTCTTTAGGCCACTGGCCATCCGCCGGGAGTTTCGGGTTTAATACCGATATTTTAGCAACAAATCTAATAAATCTAAGTGTAGTGCTTGGGGTATTGGTTTTTTTTGGAAAGGGAGTGTGTGCGAGTTGTTTATTTCAAGAATAGGCTGGATCCAACCAGCTGTACTTTGTATGTTATAACTAGGAAAAGTAGGTACATTATCTCACGAATTACTTCTGAATAAAGAAATCATATGCAAGAACCATAGCATTTCGTTATTCGTTGGTAAATCCGCTTTGATTCTCTATCAACCAAAAATGTGGGACCATTAACTATGGTTAAAGCTAAATCATTTGAAGTCCAGACGCAGCATGGTACTCTTTCTACCACAATATGAATATTAATATAGAGATGCTTTCAAAATGAATAATTTATCTATATAAGAACACTCATATGGATA